ACTGTATTGTTACTTTTGCTTCCATCAGGATAAATCTGTCCCCTTCCTCTGTTCCCACCTACATATATAGGATATTTTAAAAAGTGAACGTCTTTTTTCGTAGCCGGGTCGGGGGAAAGAATAGGAAAAACGATTTCACTATATTTCTGACCAGGAGCGGGACCTATCACAAGAATATTTTTTTTATTGGGACGATAATTCTGAAAAGAGAGATTTCCCATCTTTTCTTTCACCTCAGGAGAAATACGATCGGGAGGGGCTAATTCGAATCCTTCGGGTAAAATAAGAACAGCCCCCACATTCAAAGCCCCTTTTTTACCATTAGCAAGAACTTGTTTCAGTTGCATATCATAAGGGATTCGAACAACTGCTTCAAATACAGTATCAGGAAGCACAGCTTGCGGAACTTCAATATCCACGGGTTTACTAGCTAAATGGCAATTGGCACATACAATTCGCCCAGTTGCTTCTCGTGGATTTTCATAACCCTGTTGTGCGAAAATGGGATATGCATTTGAAATAGATGCCCGAGTTATTACATATATCATGATCGATACAAAAATGGATCGAGTTATCTGTGCCTTTACCCCCCAAAAAGTATTTCTATTTTGCATGGTCCAATCATTGATCACGGAATTTCTACAATAAATTAGATAGGTAACTAATATAGTTTCCCTACCCACGAGTCTGCTATTGTACTGGAATATAGCATAGGATGAATACCTTTAACAGGTAGAAAAAAAAATATAAAGAATAAGTAAGATTAAAAATGCTTTTTTTATACATGAAAAAAGATTATGATTTGATTGATATCGAGAGATCAAATGAGTTCTTCATTCATTCATTGAATGATAAATAACTACAAGTGAAGGAGATATACGATTTAAATAATGGAAGATCCAATATTTCACAATTGTATCTAGAATAACTGGAAAAGTGGAAACAAGACCAGATATAATTTGATCGTTATGAGCCAATCCAAAATCGTTGTAGACCAAACCAATCATTAGTTCCCAACCATGGGTGGAGTGAAATCCGATCCATAAATCAGTGATTAAAAGAATGGAAAAAGCCTTTATCGTGTCACTTAAGTTATACAACAATTTTTGAACCCAAGAATTAAGAATGATAAGTTCTTCATTACTCAGAAAAAAATAACCACTTAGAATAACAAAACAGATTATATTTGTGGAGAAATGCAAAATGATATGGAGATTATATTCATTGTGTGTTTTGATCAATTGTATTGTTTCCTTGTGTATCTCTATACCAAACTTTTGTATATGTGTCTCTGGGTACTCTTTTATCATTTCGTCCAAGAGGAATAGTTCTTCTAGTTCTATGAATCTTTCCAGAACGTTTTTCTCTTGAATATCATTCAAAAAGGTTTCGGATTGTCCACTATTCCACCAGTTAGTAATCCAGGGTTCCAGACTTTTATTAAATGAGAGAGAGACCCACCAGGGCAAAAATACTATAGATACAAGATATGGTATGGAAATCAATGCTTTCTTTTTTTTCATTTTTTATCTGTGAATTGGTAATGAACTTGCTTCAATCGTTGACTCTATCTGATATTTTTATAAAGAACGAGTTATATAACAAGGTATCGAGTCTATGGATCTATTCTCATTTTTGTCTAAAAATTGAGTCCTTGAATCTATAAAGAATAGAAAAATAGAATAAAACTCCTTTTGGATTCGTATGAAAAAAAATTATCAAATAGTATTTCCAGATATCTCAATCGGGCAAATTCGAACCAATTTCATCTTCATTTATTCCTTTTGATGAATACTCGAAAAACCACTTCAAATAACGAAACAAATATTTTCATATTTCGAGACGAGCCCCCCCCCGATCAATGAATTTTTCGAAATGTTTCACTTTCACCGCCTAAACACATCCCAGAAATAAGGTATCAATTCAAAATCTTGAACCTAAAAAGAGGAATTTATTATTATGAAATAAATTTCGGATATATTTAAAGAATTGAGTTGGGCTCTGTACATATACAAAATAGTTTTGGTATACAAAAAACTTATTCTTTTTAAGAATATTTTCTTTTTTTTTTATAGTGAATTTTATTATAGTTACCCATATACGTTCTCTGCTTTTTGTTTTATTCTATGTGGCGCCGCGCGCCAACAGAACAGGAACATAAAATAGAATTTGCTCGAATGAGCATTCTGAATAAACTTCAGTTGTAGTAAATAAAAGGGGGGTTAGCAAGTTTTTTCCCTCATGCTGAGAAAAGAAAACCGTTATTTTTCAAAATACTTCAATCGGTACGCGCAAGAAATACGCCAATTCGGCAGCTTTTTGTTCAATTTCTCGTGGAGTAAAATTCTCATCAGTACGAGTCAAGGGAATGGCTCCTTGGCCTCTGATTTCCATATAAAGGATACGACGAGGATAAAGACCCTCTTTAACCTGCATTCTGATTGATTGGATATCTCGCATAAGGAAGCGAAGGAAGATGCGGCGATTTATTCCAGGAAATCCCCAACGAAAAATACACACTATTCCTTCTTTTCTATCGAATCGGTCATAACCACTACCCACATTCCACGAAATTGTGCACCACAAATAGGAGCTAATGAATAGTCCCGCGACCCCATAGAAAGACATGACAATACCTTGTGGAAAAAAAATGATTTGCTGGGATGGAAATACAGATATCAGATTCCTACCAAGATAACTAGAAGTTCCAACCACTAAGAATCCTAGTGAACCTAAAAAAAGGATACAGGCCCAGCAAAAATTACTTGTTTTTCGAGATCCCGTTATAAGTTCTATCCATATATGTTCTGATCGCCAGTTCATACTATACTAGATCCAGTTGTATTCGATTGGAATTGAGAGACTAATCCAAATGAAATTTGACTTTACTTGTCTTGATGCTGAAGTAACTCTCATCAACTAGCACTATTCTGATGCGAAGCATTAATAGTAATTAGTCAAATACATTAACATGTAGGCAGATATCATCTATCTACGTGCATAACAACATTTGTGTTCAGAAAGAGACACATATCGTATCATATTACACTAAATAAATATCTGTATTATAATCTAGTCAGTGTTCAAATAAATTGATGAGATTTGTTTCCATCGTATCTAGACAATCTTATTTTTTTGGACATAAAGAGATAACGAAGCCATTGCAATTGCCGGAAATACTAGGCCCACTAAGGGCACAAAAATAGAGGGTAAGTTAAAATCTGTCATAGAATGGGTACCTCGATTTACTATTTGTACCTCTTATAAAGAGGTCTTATGATAACTATATCTATTATAAATAATAATAACTAGTTAATAAGTGCAAGGGATCTAATATAAAAATGAATTAAGTTACTATTCATTTTTATATCATCTTTTTACACGAATATCAAAGAATTTCTTATCAGTTCACGACTCTAACTAACCCGATCCAACAAACAGGGATTCATAGTAAAAATGGGGTTCTCGGTAGATATAGAAATCATCTCTATTCTATATTTCTTCTTTCTATATTTTGATATTTTATTTCTATATTTTATATTTTTTAATATTGTCTATATTAATACCTAAGAAGGTGAGAGAAAATTGTTTTTTTTTTGATTCAAAGGAAGGAAACCATGAAGTTGAAATAACTCACTCAGAACACCTTTTAAAGGATTACGTGGTACAATTGGGTCGAATAAGCCCTTATGGAATAAATATTCAGCCGATTGTGAACCATCAGGCACTGTCTTATTCAATGTTTGTTCAATTACTCTTTTACCTGCAAATGCAATGTAGGCATTAGGTTCAGCAATAATGACATCTCCCAACATACCAAAACTTGCCGTCACCCCACCAGTTGTAGGAGATGTAAGGATTGATACATAGAATAACTTTTTATTTGATTGATAATTATATGAGGCAGAAGATATTTTAGCCATTTGCATCAAGCTCAAACTTCCTTCTTGCATGCGCGCTCCCCCAGAAGCACACACAATAATGACAGGTAGAGATCTATTAGTAGCATACTCGATCAAACGGGTGATTTTCTCGCCTACTACGGATCCCATACTACCTCCCATGAACTGAAAATCCATAACCCCAATTGCTACAGGAATACCATTTAGTTGACCTATGCCAGTTTGAACAGCTTCAGTTAAACCTGTCTTTCTTTGATAAGAATCAATACGATCTCTATAGGGTTCCTCCTCTGAATGAAATTCTATAGGGTCTATAGAGACCATATCTTCATCCATAGGATCCCAAGTATCCGGATCAATCGAAACTTCGATTCTATCTGAACTACTCATTTTCAAATGATATCCACACTGTTCACAAATATTCATTTTTGACCTAAAAAATTTTTTATAATTTAATCCATAACAATTTTCGCATTGAACCCATAAATGTCTGTATTTTTTATTTATATCATAATCGTTAGAATTTTCTCTCATATTGAAATCGCTGCCATTACTACTAGTTCTTATACTAGAACTACCACTTTGACTACTACTTACACTTTCAGTACAAATAAAACTATAAATGTAACCATCACTGTAATTGACGATATCACCTGAAATGTAACTAGTAATACTACTATCGATTTCAAAACGAAGATAACTATCAATACAATTAGTAATGTGATTATTCCAACTAAATGGAGTATCATACATGTAATGATAGTAGTAGTTATTCTTATTTTTAGACCCCCTATTCAAATAACTAGAAAAGAAACTTTCTAGTTCACCCAGAAAAGAACTATTATTGTCAATCTCAAAAATCTTATTTTCAATATCAAAATATACAGAATAACTATCGCCATTACTATCCCTAACTAAAAAAGTGTCATCAGAGATCAAACTCCAAATATTCCTGATCTCAAATAAATAATCAACAGTACTGAAACTATAATTGTTACTATCACTCCAATCAAGAATGTTTTTCTCCGTATCATTTAGAATGTGGTTCTCACTTCCATTGGTATGTCCAATACCATCAAGACTATCCATTGATTTACT